AGTTTCCGGTGCGAAATGAAATTCATACATAGGAGATATATGAGTAATTCAAAGGATAAATATAAAGATTTGATAGGATTAAGGTAGCGGTAGTATATTTGAAGAGGAACTAGCTTTGACTTTCGCTATCTGATTTGAAGTGCGAAAGCTCTTTCAAAGAATAGCTGTTAGAGAAGAGATAGATCTTACGTAAGCCAAAGGCTATTTAAAGAGCTTCTATTTCACCACCTTAAAGGAGATTTGGGGTCTACGCATTCACCAAAAAGAACTGGCACCGGGTGAAGTAAAGTAATAGCCCCCACGACAATGTTCATTGCCTTCACCACCAACTACTCGTACTCCCATACCGGTAACACCAGTCAAGAAGGTAAGGCAGATTCTATAGCTGCTGATTCTAGCACAACCTCTTCTTTAAGAACCCATTCTTCTTAAACTTAAAAAAGACTGAGGTTATTCCCACAGCTGATAATTTATGGAATCTGCACCTTCCACCAGGAGGATGCAACTTCTCTTGTCTATTCTTTGACAGATTACTTGCCCCAGGAATGCTTGCTGTCAGCAGTGAAGGGGCAAAGGGAAGGTGACGAAGGGAATCCTACTACGGCACTCAGACTAATTCAGTCTATTTGGCGACTATTCCTACTGCAACTACTACAGCTACTGCAGTCAGGAAGGAATTCGGTTTCAAATTGATTAAACTCCTTCTCTCCCGAACAAGAAAAAATGGCAAAGGCTGACTCTCCTTCGCTTTAGATCACCTTGTAACATTAAGAGAGCTCTATCTTACCCGTTCGCGCCCCATTAGTCCTATGGATCACTCACTCATCCAATAGTGAGTTAAGAAAGACTGTCTCATGAAGCTGCTTTGCTAGAAAGGTTTGAGTTCCCCTTTATACTGGGTAGTGGCACAAGCCGTACTCAGCTACAGACAGGGTTCATCCTCCGGGCTTCTGATAACCAATGATTCCTACGCTCCAGTCCCACACCCGTGAGTCAGGAGCTACCTTTGGGTGAATATCATCAGTCATCACTGAACCTTAGGTAGGGATAGATAGTAGGAAAAGGCTAGGAGATCCGTCCTCATTCTATGAGTAGGTCCTTCTTCAGAAATGTAGTTTCACAGCCCAGCTCCCCCGCTTTCAAGCTTCATCTTTATGACATACCTGCCTCCCTTGCCCATATATACGGTTAAGCAAGCCCTGCTCCTGCTCTTTTTAGTCGTTTCCAGAAGAAAGAATTGATTGACGAATCTCCGGGTTAAATCCCCCACTAACGGACTTTACTGGCTTGAAACTTTCAGTTCTCTTACTCGACTAGAGGGCTTTCCCTCACATCCTACTCTTCATTATAGAAGGTTCTTTCTGTCCAATACGGGGGAATCAGCTTCATTCAATGCCAGCATCTCTCTCAGCTGCAAGAAGATCAACTGCATTGCCAAGCTCCAACTCTGCTTTTAGCTTTAGTCGGCTGAGCGACTCTCCTCCTGGAGTTCGGAATCGGCAAGAGAGAAGAGGGACGTACTTAAAAGCAAGGAAGTGGAATCAATCCCGTTTGCTACAGGATTCTTTCGATCTGGTAAACCCCTTTTTACTATAAAGTAAAATCTCAGTTTGAAACTCCCGGTCTAACAGCGTATTGTCCCATCTCCTAGCTCAAAGAGCAGTTTTGGAATGAAACTTCCTCCCTATTCCTATGGGTCGAGTGAGCTCTTGCTTCTCCGCTTCGAGTAGCCGACTCGCCCTTTCTTACCAGATATTGGATTCCCTAAAAGATGCCGAGCCAAGATCAGGTGATTTTCTTCCTCTAGTTAGGCATAGTCCGAATTAGCTCGTCAGTGGTAGAAGCTGGTTCATCGGCTTAAGCCAGTCAATCTATCCAAAGAGCCTACCCTACGCTATAATAGATTAAGCTCCAGCTGCGCTTTGCTGATTTCTTTCTCAATCCTGAATCCGAACTTGCAACTTTCATCACGAAAGACGCTTTCTCAGTATCTATTCAATTCGGACTTCATGCTCACTTCAGAAATGAAGCTAATAAGGCCTAAAGCTGAGCGACGAGTCCACTGGCATGAGAATCAAGCGAAGTAGAGCGATAAGCACACTATCGATTGATCCAAAGAAGCTTAACGACAACTTCCATTCCTGGCCCAGAAGGGAAGGAAAGAGACGAAATCCCTTGCTCCATCAAAGGAAGCTAATGGGCCGCCCTTAGAAAACCATGAATCTTAACCCTAGTGAAGGTAGTCGATGAGAGGAATAGGTGGTTTCCAAAGGATAGAGTAATTTTATATGACGCTCTATCTGTATTGGATGGATGCCTTAGCTGTGGGATAGAAGGCTTTTCTTTCAAGTCTTCTTTTCTTTGATCGCCCTTTGTAGTTAGTCTAGGGCCTTGACTTGAACACTTCGCTGAAATCATGTAGAAGAGGTCATCCCTTAGTGGACTGATTCAACCTTGTAGCATATCTTGCAGCCCTTAGACCGGTCTCCCCTCATTCATGCCTTCCTTCAAGGCCTATTCTTTTGGATATCCTTGTTCCCCTCTTTCCTGGAACATCCTTTTCTTCTGATTGATGGGACTTCTGTCTGAAATCCCTTGACCTAACCTCTCCTTGACTTGCCGCAGCCAAGTCTTCCCCAACCTCTCCTGACAATTCAATTCAAGAGTTTATTAAGAAAGGCTCTTATTCTTTCTTTTTAGAATATAGGAAGGAGATCTGACTTCTTAGAAGGAGATGAGCTACCTAGACCTTTGTATGTACGGGTCTCGGTAATTGAAGAGAGAAGATAGGAAAAAGACAGAGGAGTACGCGAAACTGCCATTCTATGCTCAACCTTCTGACCACGAACACCTAAGACAGATAAATAGAGGACTTGATCCTGTAATTATGAGAAGAGAAGTGCGCCCTTAGTTGCGAGGTGAATTAGACCATAAGATAGGTACCGGAGATGTGGAAATAGGAAATTTGACCTGGTCTTTTGACCGACGAAATGCGTAGGAAGTGGTGATGCTACGTGCAATGTTCTTGAAGGATGGTCTAAGACTGAAGAATTCAATTCCACCTCAGGGCAATCCGTCCCTGAGCTGCTTTGGCAGAAAGATAAAGGTTCCAGACTTTGGAGATCTAATCCAAACAGCTGGTAGTTGGGCTGACTTGGAGGAGTCTTTCTCATATTCTGACTTTCATGACTCGGACGATAACCTGAAAAGTCTTTCTTTTTCTTGGTTTCTTGATGTAATCTATTCATGGTCAGAATGGGAGACAGAAGAAATGATAGACTTTTCTCGCCTCTCAATCAATCTTTGATTCGATAGTCAGACCTTAGCCTTTCAACTAAGCGCGGAGACCTGCCCTAAGATTATGCGCAAAGTCTTCACCTCACACCTAGCTTCAATTAAGCAAGCAATCAAGCTAAGATGAATCATCTCAGTGCGAGGTAGAGCGGAGGAGAGTGCCGCAACTAAAAGCATGAGTGCGCCTATTATCTTATTGATTATATGACTTATTGAAACTATGAGCTAAGGAAACCGCCATCGAATTGATTCATTGATTATGTCTCCCCGGCTAAACCTAGGCCTTGAGAGGAAGAAGAAGAGCTCAAGGCCGCCACAACATTCGATTCGATACCTCTCTCTGATTAGCGGTAGGGGCTGTCAGCCAACAACAAAGCGATAGGAGCGAGCGGCCCTGCGCACCGACCGCCACCTATCTTTATCGTTCAAATGTCGTGGTTCGCTATCCTAGATCAACTCCGTCGATCCTCAATCCCTCTCAGCCAAAGGCGAGAAATAAGCTCAATCGAGTACTAAATAAAAACTGGATCTCTATCCATGCCTCTATGAAGGATAAACGAGAAACTGAGAATAGAACGAATGTTAGGTAGCGCACTTCAGCCTTAACCGGAGGAGAATCTCACCGTTCAAGAGTATCTGCGATCAAAAGTAAAGAAACCTTTCGAGCTGTAGCTTTACAACGGTAGGAGAGCCCTTTATTCTTATCTTATTAGTATCGACCGTGGATAGCCTGAGTACATAACAAGAACATCTGTTCTTTGCTCACGAGAAAGATTGAATAGGGGTTATAAACATATAAAGAAGCCTCGCCATTTTGACGGGAAAAGGCACTGAGTATTGTATACTACCTGCTGGACAGAGTCGAGCCTCTTTCAGACCCTTGTTCGCAGTATGGTCTTTTCACTGGGCTTCTGAGATTCCCCTCCGAAATGCATGATCAAATCAAAGAAAAGGATGACCATTACATTAATTGCGAGAAGAGGTCTTGCTGCGCACCGAACCACATGAGAGATTTAGCTTTATGAGCTATACGAAATTCATTATCTCGCAGGATTGAGATTTAACTTCTGATTCTGTGCCATCGACTTCTTCTGTAAGCTACCTATCACTCTATCGATATTCCATTTCCATATCTCCTTCTCCTTCGGCTTAATTTCTCTTATTTTATTGATTTTGGGCGGTATATACCTATACCACTAAAGTCAATAGAGGATATTTCTTTCGGCGTAATAAGAATCTTTCTCAGTCTTAATTCCATCGAGCCTAGTTACTAGACCAACAGCTTACCTTAGCCCAACCATAGGTCCTACAGCTTCGATGGCAGATAGCCACTTGAACTAGCAACCCTACCTGCTGCCGTACCTGTCTGTGAATGAAATTATGGATATTCCACAACCCGGGCCCCGCCGGGACTTTCTTTCGAAAGCCGGGGTCAGAGAACTCCTAAATGAAGTTCATACGCAACCCACAAAATTCTGGTTCCGACCACCCATCCATATTTTCTCCTTCCCTCAGGCACAGGAACGGGCACACTGATACCTCAGTAGTGAGAGAAGCACATTATTGCTTGTTTTAGTCCTGAATTTCTGATCCATGGTAGATAGACACCAAAAAAGAAACTTCATTCTCAATGTCTACAACTACAAAAAATGTTGCTAACTTTCTTAGGCGTCGAAATTGTAAGAAAAATGATCCTCAAATGCCGGACTGGGGCCAAAATGGATGCTTAAATGTCTGAAAGGGTATCAGAATAGGAAAAAGAAGCATCTGGCTCACTACACGACTGGCTGGCAAGAGTGACTATCAGGACGAACTAGTTACATCTGATTAATGGGATAGGAATAAAAACCTTTGCTTCTTTCTGGTTCTGGAACTTACCTTGGTCCCGGTCCATTGAGTTGAATGAGTTGAAGCGCCTTTACCATTAGTCTCATCTGAAGCAATTCCCGAATAAGAGAGATTGGCTGTTCTGCTAGCTCTTTAAAGAGTTGGATTTGGTAACTTGTTGGAATAAGCTGGGAGTAGGTGCTCGTGCATGAAAGGAATGGACCTTCCATTTTTATTTTATTTAGAGCCAACACCCTAACTGTTGGGTTAGCTTCCATGGAAGGAAACTTTTCTATCGGGTAAGGAGTTAGAACAGGCCGAGGCCGAGCCTTAACCAAGCCCTATTAGAAGGAGGAAGCGCGTTAGCTATTAAGTTTTTCTTGCTCTTAATTGCTGGCTTTATGAAGAGCTGGTTCCGGGGTATACCTTTATTGACAGAATTAGACTCTCTTTTCATCAGCCTTAAGTTGAGGATTCTGACCTAGCTCGATGACCCCTCTGTGAAGCTCTAGTCCTTTCTGCTTACAGTGCTGATAGTTCCGTGTCTCCAGCCTCTCTTGCCTACCTACCCCTAATGTCTGCAGTAGCTGCTTCGCTTCTATCTTATATAGTAGACCGAGTAGATGACCGAAGAGCGGACTTCTTTCCAACAAACAGAGGAAGTTTCGATTCGAACAGAGATATGTCGGAATTTGCTCTTGGGAAAGATAGAAGGTCAGGGCTTCAGACCCATAATTCAACCTAGCCAACCAATGTGGGAGCTTCTTATAATAAGTTCCAAAACCTTGAGATGAAGAAGGGAAAGCGTAAGTGAACTCGATCCAGTGGAGGAGGAAGCTCGGTTCAGTCCTTGCAGATCTTGACTCACTCACTTCAAGAGTAGAATCCGCAACTCTAGTGGAAGGGGTATTGGCCATTATGAGTAGTAAAGGCTACTATGAGCAGAAAGGGACTACTTGGCTCGATCGAGCAGCACCTACACCTTCTCGCGTAACGACTTCTTTGAAGCTAGGCTAGGATCGGATCCAATTCTAGGAGCGATGTCAGACCAGTAGACCCAAGTTATGCCTTTGATCTAGGAGCTTCGGTTTGAACACATTGTTCTCTTGAAAGCTTATTAGGAAGCTAAGTATTGACCTTTTTATTTTATCAATAGGAGGTGTGGTGCCGTTGGACCTGCCCTTTATGCAGCAGTAGTTTCGGTTGAACTGGACATTGCTCCCGCTATTGGTAGGCTTACTCGACTAAGAATTCAAGGAAGTGAACTGGCGGGACTCTGCTACTTACGAGGGTTGATGTGGAAGAAGGGGCGACTGTAGTTTATCGGTAGGAGGCCCTTCTTAGAGAGTCTGGAACCACCAGCAGTTGACTCTGGGCCTTTAGTCCTTACTCCTTCCGACAACAGCGCTTACTTCTATGACACCACCACCGATACCGGTTAGGAGAGCAGCTTTTTTGCCCACTTCTCTTACTGATGTGGCATTTGGCCTTCACTTCAAAGAGATGATTCAATAGCAGCGGAGTCTATCTTAGTGAGATATGCCCTGAAAACATCCGCTTTAGAGCACCAGCTCTCATTCCTGGCATTAAGACCGGACGCTTAAGCCTTTTATGGTAAATGCTAAAGCCCTTGCTTGTCTTTCCTTCTCCTATTGCTACTCCTAGCCTCCACAGAACACTTGCTACCGCTATCTTGGGATAAATGCCATTTTCTTTTCTAATTCCAATGCCTGACTTCCTTCTCGAAAAGAAGGATTTGATGCTAAGCCCAGATTCGATGCATCTAGGGTTGATTTAATTTAACAAGGCTTTCTAAAAAGGCCTTCTCGTTTGCTCACTAGCCGATGTCATCTGCTTTAGCCTTTCGTTATCATACACCCACTCTCCGTATTGCAAGCTTTCGAAGTCTTGCATTCATTTCTGTCTCATTTTCATTTCAGGTAGAGTGTACCCGGCCCCTATAGGAACCCCCTGATCTGCTGGGGGGAATTCCTATGAAAGAGGCTCACTTTGAAGGAGCGATATCTAGCAAGTCTTCCGTGAGTGAATGGTCTCATCCAGTCCGCGAGTCAATCCTATCAGCCGATCAGCCTAATACTTAAGGACTGAGTTTCCTTTCAAACTCGAAATTTCATAAGAGAAGAAGAGAAGATCCGACAAGCAACGAGCGCCTTTAACTTAAGAGAAAGACGTTCGTCTACTAAGTTAAGTCAGATTCGTGATGGGTCCTGGATGGAAGTGGTTCGATTCCCCCAGCCTTTATGTGGCGAAAATTCAAGAATTTGGATTTCTTGAACCACAGGTAAATTCTTGATAGACTTTTTTCTGTTTCATACCATGCCTCAACTGGAGAAAGTCATTTATTTCACACAATTCTTCTGGTCATGCCTTTTCCTCTTTACTACTTACTATATAAGTAAGAAGTTTCTTTTTATTTCTCTTTTAATTGGGAAGGGAAAGTTTTTGTTTTTTATGTGCGAAGCCGAAGGTTTAGGAGAATCGTTTTTTCCTTTAAGTGTTTGGTCGTGCTGTCGATGCTAGTTCGAATGCCCTTTATCATTTATGATAACGTTTATCTCCTTCTTTATCAGAACGTTTTCGGCGTTCTTCCGACTGAAATAAGCCTTCTCGAGGGCTATCTCAATCGATCCTACCAAGATCCAGATTGGTACGATCTCTTTATCATCTCCTTCTTCTGGGGCATACTACTAATCTCTTTTTTGGCCATTCGCGATCGAGCACTAAGTTGTACGCTCTTAGGGAATAATCTCTTTAGGAGCATTCCAGTGAGCGTAGAGTCGTTGCTTCCTCACGTTAAGCACGACTCGTAGCGTCTTCGTCTTCAATGGCGCGAGGCAGGTCTTCTTTCCCACCGTGCCCGCCCACCGCCCTCACTCCGCTCGCCTCTGTTATTAATTTCATTAGGTAGGCAGTCTCACTCCTTTCGAGATAAGACTCCCTCACGGAGATCGCCTCACATAGCTCTGATAGCGAAAGTGAGATGTTCATCTGATCACTACTACCTTACCTACACCCTTACCTCTAACTTCCCCAGGGACAGCTTCAAGAACAACTGTTTCTACTTTCCCACCACCAACTGTCATGGGAACTGGCGAAGCCTTAGCGGATAAGTGCTTTCTACTATGGCCTTACCTTTCTTTAGGAGATTTTGATCACTACCATCTGGTCATTGCTTTTCCTCCCTCTGATTGTAATACGAACTCATGAACTACCTTATCTACTAGTACAAACCCACGGAGCGGTAGGTCGATCGTCGCTCATCCCTCGTGTTCTCTCCCGTGAAGTGATTAATCCGGCATTCAATCCCTATGGAAAAGCAAGTCTTCCGATTGGAGTAAACCCCCTGATTGCCTAAGATCTTCCTATATTCAACAACGACCTTACGGTCCCGATGCCAAACGTCACCAAGGACAAGATAATCCTTGAACCGTTGTCTAGGCTAAACCCGAGTAAATGCCGTGATCGCTCTGGTGTCAGACGCCCGGTGATGATTATCAGGGCCCTGAACTAACCTCTCTAACCACCGAATCGATGTCACACAGATAATCAGCCTCCCCTATCTCTAGTTAGTTGCGGCTGACAGCCATAAAGTCTTATCATCAGTTGTCATCCGCGACAAGGTTGTCAACCTACGCCGCGCTCACCATAGCAAATAGCAGGTCTGTCTGTATCCTAGGTAAGCCCCGAATATAAGGACTTACACCTAGCTTTTCACCCGGAAGCTTTGATGAACGACTAGTTCAATAAAAGATTGAAACTAATAGTCCGCTTAGTAGAAAGATGAGACCCATTAGGAGATAACCATGGCATAATCTAACCTGAGCCACACAAAGACTCCCTTAACGGTGCGGGCACTCCCCCCCAAGTCAAGTGCCCCCCAAGGAGCTTGTGCAACACCTTGAACCTCCCTTCAGAGTCAAAGGTTGCCCAGGTGGCTACTAAGCCAGTCAAACTCAAGAAAGAAGATTCAAGGCCAGCAAAGTAGACTGTAAAGAATTTCTTTATATAGGCCTCCTCCAATTCAGATGGAAACCTGCGTCCCCAAAGAAAACGCAGTCCCAGCCATCACCTAGGAAAGATCCCAGCTGTCAAGCAAGTACCACACTCCAACGAGTGGCACTTAGATAGCTGAGAGGATCCTAATGTCAAACTAACCACCGAAACACTTGTCACTGGTACAATCCGATCATGCCATAGTGCTGACGAACAACATGAGACTTCCGGTTTCCACACCCACCAGAACTGGTGGATATGGGCATCGCCACCCTGTCAGAGCTATGACAGGTAGCGTACTAAATGACATTTGAACTACACCTGACCCCTCACAAGGAACAGTTGTGTTATCGTAACTCCAGAAAACAGAATTATATAGTGGAGCAAGCAGGTACCCAAAACTCTATCCATAATTCTTGCCTTATTCAACCAAGAAGGCAACTTCCTCATTAAAGGGCGCCCCACAGTATACAAAATACAGAAGTGAGGGTAGCCAAGGTGCACCTCTCCATAGGACCACTCCATGTGGTTACCCTACAAGGAGGAGCATTTGAGAAGAGGGTTCCGACCCAAATACTGGGAAGTAGATGGTGGATCCCTCAACCCTAATCCACTTCTGTTTCTAGCCTACCCTATATAACTCAAAATCTGGTAAGGTAGATAGAAGTAGGACCTTGAACAGGTCAAGGATTCAAGAAAGGGGAATCGGCCAAGCGGTCCCGAAAAGCATTATATGCTAGACGGACGAATCCGTTCACTGCTTATTTCGAAAGTGCAGTGAAACTGTAAGCCCCTATTTTCATTCTAAAACTCACCACGGGCAGATAGCCGCGATTGCAGGTCTGGTGAAAGACAACTAGTGTATGAACAAGGGGAAGGGTATTTTGGTCATAATCCACCTACCGCCTTGGTCACCGGAAGGGTTTCATTTAAATCCTTCCCGCCCAGCAGTTGTATAATGTTGGTAGCGATGGGACCTAAAATAAGGCCGATCAAATGTCAACAGAAAATACAACTGCACTTTCCTAAATGGGATAAAGCCATGGGGTGGCGCCGTGGTTTGTCAAACCCGGTCTTCATTCAAATAGAAGCGTCCTATCTGAAGAAAGTGTGGAAGTCAGAGCAATATAACACCAATGACGGTGTGACCTGCCATGATGCCACGTTGCATCACTCGAGCAGGTATGAAAGCTAGAGGAGCAAGTCATCACCCCAGTCGAAGACTAAATTCTTATAGGTTAAACGCCATCTGAGAGTGAAGAAGTCATCCTCACCCCAGTCACCACAAATTCACAACTCCTGTCTAAACATCCCCCCTTTGAGCTTCAAAAGAAAATAAAAGGGACGACGTCTATTAGACGGTGGATGAAGCAAGGAGCAGGCTTGGGGACCAGAAAGATCTACAAATCAAAAGACCAAACACAATAGTCTATAATCGGTCTTTACTGTAGAACAACCAGTCCACCTGGGACTAAAATCTAGTTTTTATCTATTAATCACAGATCTCAGCCATCAGGCAGATCAAAGTATCCGGAAGGAACAAGAGAGGACGGCCAGCCATCCACATTCTGGCCCCCGATCAATCACAGCCGCTTAGCAGCTACGTCACCTTTCGGGAAGCTCACAATCCGGACTTGAACCACCAAAGTCTCCCTTCATGACATGAGACGCGGTGAGACGTCCCATAATCACAAAGGGTCAGAACCCTCTATAAAGAGAGCTCTGAGCTCCATGCACCGATCTAGGGACCCCCCATACATCTGATCGAAGGCTGTCTCATCAAATAAAATATCAATAATATGATGAGGCACCACGCATGGTGGTTCACATGGAACAGATCACATTTGATCTTAAAATATTCCACTGTGAAAACACCAAGACCTGAAGCGAGTCACTGCCCCAGGCCCCTCTAATCAAGGCTGACAGACAATCAAACCATCTATAAAAGTCTGGCAGAACTGATAGAGAACCTGGTAAGGCCAAAGAGACCATAGAATGACATGACCAGCAGCTCTCCCTAGACACCCTCCTTCGAAGTGTCAGATAGAGAGAGTGAATACATCCCAGTTTTACACTTCGGATGTACACACAGGTCATACACGAAGGACCTCTTGAACAGAGAGGTATGAGTATATTGGAGGCTAGACTAAGATGGTGGAAGGCATCTAGTTGACAAGGGTGTTTAGAATACCCTTCGCCATGCAATGACTGGTGTTTGACGTCTGTCCCTATGTTCGTTTCGGATATAGCACATCTCTTTTTTAATCAAAAATACGGGGTTTCGTGGCTAAAAAACGGAACACTAAGCCAATCCTTGACTAACCAAGGTATGTCAATTCCATTTCTCCACTGGGTCCCTCCGGGTGACCAACCCAGATACTTCCTATGGAAGCGTGAAATTCTGTTGTTTCCAAACGTCATCTGTGAGCAAGGAAGTCAACCTCACTCCAGTCACCACGGGCCACAACTCCTGTCTAAATCCTACAGTCCGGGAAAAGAGATGAATTGTAGTTCTTTCGATCCCTCCGAAGAAGAACCGAAAGGTGATTTATTAGGACGAAGGGTGAGGACGAGAGTGACCCTTGGGAGTTTGACATCCAACAAGGCAGGACCAATACACAATGTTTATAATAAGTCCTTCCTTGGTGGATATCCACAACTCACCTACATACCAGAATCCTTTTTGACTCAAAATCAAAGATTCTAAGCACATAGGCAAACCCAAGAACCCAGAGGAACAAGAAAGGAGGCCAGCCAGCCTGGTTCTCTTCCCACCAAATCATAGATTGACCATAAAAACCCAAACTGTTTGACTACTGTTGCATAGTCTGGCTTTCTTTCTATAAGCACTCTATAATAGGCGAGTAGTATTGGTTAGTTTAGGCAATCCGCCCTCTTCTTCCAACCAATGCTTGCCATGGCCAGTGCTTCCTTGTGATTTGTTGATTCGCATCGATAGAACCAGTTGTGTGCCACATACATGGCGCAAATCCCGAGCTTCCTGTTACCGATAGGCATCAATCCAAGTCGCTGAGGGACCTAACTAAGAGTTCCCCTCTGGACCTGAGAGAAGAGAAGGCCGATCTCCTGCACAGATTCTCAATCAATATGCATTGAATGAAGGAATTGGTCCATTCCCTGGCCAATATTGGGTAAGCGCGTTCACGGATCAAGTCATTTATTTCATATATATATGATGTTCCCGATCCCGATGACCCGCATACGATGTCAATGAGCGCTAGGAGAAGGAAGGGGACAATAGCACCGCTCGCCTCGCTTTGAACAAAAGAAATTATCGCAACCAAAAGGAGACAACCATTTGTAGGGAAATCCATTCGATAGGAGGTATAGGATGGAACCGAATCCGCTTCGCGAGGGTATCGTTCGCACGACTAAAAGAAATTTAGCTAATTTACGGCATGCTAAGGAGTAGGAAAAGGCACGTACGCGGGAAATTAATCGAAGTAACGCGATGGATTCGCAGGAATGAACGAAGAAAAAGCCTTCAGACAATTCAACATCATCTTTTATTTATGTTATAAATAAGGTGCAGAACGTTAGAAGCAAGTGGGCCTCCGGCCACACTACCAACCCTCGCTACGGCTTCTTTGGAAGCTCTAGTTCTCACGCATTCTAGCTTCAAGATCTGGCTTTCGCTTTGAGCGCGAAGCGGCTTGCTGAGATCAAATGAGATATCCCAACCTTTGATTGTCAAACTTGCAGTTCCCATGAACCAAGCACAGGATAGGATGGATGGTGTACCAATCCATTTCGTTGGGAAGATGGCGAGGATGAAAGAAGGATATCGAGAGAGAAATAGGAAAAAGAGTACGGAAGCTAGAGCTGAGATATAGGCTAGCTAAATGCCCTAAAATCCGTGTACGAAAGGTCCGCGATCCTGGGCAGTACATGGATAACCCGACTCACCAAGCGCTTAGGAACGTGTGGTGAAGGCGGAATAGAGTTTGCCGTTGAAATGATGACTTCTGGTGTAACCAAGTTTGAAGGGCGGAATGCTAACGAACCGGGGCTACAGCACCTGTTTATCCCGAATCCTCCGAATCAGATGTGGGGAAAGGAGAAAAAGACTGAAACTAACTTCTACTTCTAAGACTAGAAGAAACCTGTCTTCTCCATCCCTTAGGCCAAGGACACAATGGTATGGACCCAATCGTAGGCGGGTACCTTTGGAATAGCTGCGGGATAGAGTCTAGAATGTGAGGAATCACACTCCAGTCTTTATCTGGCTTAGCTTAGGAGGCGTAACAATTGAATCTAAGACTCTATTAGTTAACCGCTTAGCCAACGGAATAGCTCTACACATACTGAAATATGACAAAATAAAGTCTGACGAGCAAGTCCGCCCTCCCATTCTTCCTCATGATCATTCTACGATGGAAAGATGGAATGACCCTAGGGTAGGTATCCTGACCTAGTCAACGAGATCGGGAAAGTAGCTCTTTAGGTTAGGGAGGGGTCTATCTGCAGCACAGGGCTTGCTGCAAGCTGGCCGCTGCCTGCTTTAAATTTAAATAAAGTGCAGTAAACAGATGACCAGACTTCCTACTGAGAAGTCAAACTTCCTTCGCCGTTAGGTGCATCCCGATACATAGTTCCCTAGTGATCCCGTCAGCTACTACTAAAGCTAAAGCCGCTCTTTGAAAGACAGCTTTAATAGTTAATAGCAGGAAGATCTTCTGCCACTTGATGGGACGCAAACGGAACAGGGGAAGAAAAGGGGGAAGGAATTAGATTCTTTACAGCCCTTTCCAGACCTTATATAATTTCCTTCGGTTGGGTTCGCTTTTTGGTAGGAAAGGCGGTAGTAGAGTTGCTAGAGGTCCTTCGCGTAATTCTACTCTTTGTTTTCCAGGCAGGGATGCCCATTGTTCCCTGCTCTAACTCCTCTGATTTCCCTTTGCTTTCTTTATTACTTATCGCACGTGCCCAGTCTCAACGTCACTTCCCAAACCAAAACCGCCTTTCCCAGATCTATGAAAGGTGAAACGTTGAAGGTCCACAACAGGTAACATAAATGAACAAGTTTATTTTGTATTCGAGCTGCTGAGGGCCGGAGCTCGTATGGATACATTACTTCATTGTTCTATAAGGCGTTGCACTAAGTCCATACTCGGATAGGGTCGCGAAGTGCAAAGATCCGGTCTTTGACAACCGTCGCATTAGTTTCAATTCATATGTTACTACTATGGAGAGACTAAGCTCTATTTCAGAGATTGGACTCTCTTACTGTGATTAGCCCCCACTAGTAAGAAGCTGTTCCCGAGCCAGGTTCCCTGGATCCACGTGTTCCTAGTCGGGCCTAAATGGATGAATGAAGAAGGGGGCGGGCAGCACTATAAAGAAAGAAGCCCGGCCACACACACACCTCTTTTTAGCCGACTAAAGCCGGATCCACTACACGGCTAGAATCAGAGAAAGATTGAGAAAGAAAGAAAGCAACCTAAACCTACTCTACTTTGATTCAAAAGGTTTGGAACCCATAAGGATCAAATCGAACTAAAGGGATTCGCGTTACCATTACCCCGCTGGGACAGACAATGCCAATGGTGACAGCTACAGCCAGAAAGAAATTAAGCAAGTCATATTATGCTTTAGTTCCATAAGAAAGCCTGCAAGCGGTCTAACCAGTGCTCAAGTAAAGAAGGACTTCATTTCTCTACTGAACTTTAAGAAGGTATCTAAGAACCCTTTTCTTTTCCCAGAGTCCCGTCCATGAGCAGCGGATAGGAGAGGTCTTTCTATCTACGACTCACTCTTGGTCTCGAAAAACAATTCATTTGACTTGGTTCACTCCGTTCGTAGACTCTATCGACCCTGGAATGGGCAGACGTACAAGCACCGGTCTGGTACTCTTCGCGTGGCTCGGTAAGCGATAACTTCCGGAATGCAAGGCATATCTAGCTTTCACTCAACTATATGATACTAGTTGGTATCAGCACATGAAGGCTATAGCAAAAACTCTTATTCGTCATCAACAGGATAGGACCAGAGCTTCTATTTACTCAACAGCTCTTTTTGTAACAGAAATTGCACCGCTTGCTTATTCAAGACCGCCACTTCTATAACACCAACTGCGGATACCTTACCTTCATGTACAGCTTTCTTCTTGAACAACTCTTTCCTCCTAACGCTGGTAAGACGCTTTCTTATCCCGAACTATATGGCGTAGTGTATTCACTTAGACTCAATTGAAACTGAGCTTTTGTGGGCTGGGCCTTTCCCTTACAGGCTTTCTTTCTAATGAAAGGGCCTAAGACTCAGGGGCGTGCGTGGGTCACATCACATCAGTTTAGTTTGGTCCTTGCTTATCGTTAGGGTACTAAAATAAAAGGCTTGAAAGCCAATGGGAATAGGCTAGCCCGCACTTGAAATGAAAAGGCTTCTATAACAAGGGCATTACGGGATTGAGAGCAAGTGGTACGATAAGACCTGCAAGAAGGCCCCGAGCTACATATCTATCGCGGCTAAACATCACTGGAACGGAGCGGAGTCACTCGACTTAGAAGAAGATGGGCTAAAGGGAGTGAAACGAAGGCCGCGCCCATGGCAAGGAAATACGTCCCAGGTTCTTTTTTTCAAGCGCGGAAAATGCGGGCACCAGATCAAAAGTGGGAAGGAGGCATTCGCATGCTGCAAACAGTCGGAATTGGAAAGGAATTCCAGATCATTCGGAACGGGGATGAATATCGCAGGTGTGTTCTTCGTTCAACCATACGATGGGTTTAGAATGGAATCCCCCTGTTCACACATAGAGCGTTACCGGTCGGTTCGCCGTAAAAAGAACTATTGCATCATTTGAAAACTAGAGTAGAATCTATCATCGAAGAGCTCCCAGACCGAGCCAATCCGTCAATGTCTCGGTGCGGTACACTTAACACCAAGCCAATCTCGACAAAGTGAAAAGTGGAATCGATTCGATCATGAAAGTCGGATAGCATTTCTCTACGCTAGGATCCGACCTACATTAACATCTTCTCTTACGAGATTTCTAGTTGGATGAATACAGCGCCCCTACCCTAAAGGCCTTCTCAACTGTCTTTTCTACATGTTTACCGGGCATTGGCATTGAAGTAGGCAAGGCCAATTGATACGGGGCCTGGACCAACATTGAAAGAAAGTGCAACTTCTGGAACTGCTGATAGACCTTTTTTTTCCCTTAAAGAATAAATCTTCATTCACTGCAACTAAAACCTCGGGAAAAGTTATCTAGTTAGACCTTCCCGATAAAGATGACTAAGACATGGAAAGAAATCTAGCAATTAGTGCCTTATATCTAGCCCCTTAATTATCCCTTGTGCTTTAAATATCACTTTACCTACCCTTCTCGCCTCTCTCGCCTTCTACCAAGAAGGAAACTATTCACTACTCATATGGCTCTCGTAGAACTACTACTGAGACGAATATACTATCAGGTGAACAAGAACTGCTTTCTCCGACTATTGGGAGAAATCCTACACACCTTAGACAGGGTAGGAATAGTCATCTTAAAACTTAAAGCTCTCAAATTGTATATATCCTTATACACTGCCTTATGAAAGTCCCTCCTCACTGCCAGGATAATTGACTTACCTCCAGACTGACTTTTAGTACTTTATCCCTTGACCCTTAATAAGATAAGGGGGGACTCATGTACTTTTACACAAAAGCTAAACAAAACAAGGCTAACTCAGTTAGAGCAACTTTAATTGGATTGGTTGGATCGACATCATCGAAAGCAAGCCCAACTATATTATATGGTTGACAATTCTCAAGAGAAGAGGATGTGCTCAGCTTATGATTGCAACTTCCACTCCTTCTCAATACCCATCCAAAACAGAAGCAGGGGCAGAAGCACTCGACTTAATAGGAGAGGAAATGGAGGTGAACTCCAAATAGCTTAAGCAAACTCACTTCCCCAGATAAAGACATCTACTTAGCCTTCTTTATAGCCTCGAATGGACCGCCTTGGAACGGAACTCTAAATTAAATAAAATATGAGATTTTCCCATATCATAACGGGAAAGTTTTAGTCTTTTTTTCCGCCATAAGCATATTAAATAAGCCAAAGCTTATTCTATTGCTGGCTCGCTAGAGAGGGGAGCTTTTAAACCGTTTAGCTCCTTGCTAAATCCTTTGGAAGGGTAATCGATCTCAAGGGAAGCGAGGGGATAGTTTTGATCAGTAACCCCGGTTGTATCCACATTACGGGGTTTACGACTAAAAGGCGGAAGCACTCAAAATGGCTAGCTGGGAGAAGTAATGGCAGGTAGAAGTAAAGTACCTCCAACTGCAACAAGCTCGAAAGCAGAAGAACAGGATGAAACTGGTTTTATCCTACTATATATTACCCCCTTACAAGAGCACTGCTATTCAGTCTATGGGGACTTAGACTGGGTCTAGAGTGAGAAAGTAAAGGCTTGAAAAAAAGCTTTCAATACTCCAGCTTTCGATACTTCTTATTCCTTCCCGCCTGGCCTGGTATGTCCTGGATGCCCTACCAGGGAATCCTGGGGAAAGACTCCTTTTTTAAACTTGCTCAATTGATAGCTTGCCTAAGATGGCTACGTGCCGAGAGCACTTCTTAAACTAAAAGAGATAGGAACTATTGGGACTCTTCCTTTATCCGGGGACAGCTACGAAGAAGGTTTATCCCACCAAGACTGCTTGGAAAGAGACAGATGTAAAGTGTTTCAAACTCCCCTGCCCCATCCTTTGACCCTGCTTGAATCCAGGGTAAGAATAAATTCCTTTCAAGGAAAGGCAGGCTGGAAATGAATGGTTTCCTAAGATGTCTTTTACCCTGTCGCTTGCCTATTTACCCAGAGAGAAAAAAGATTAGAAAGGGAAAAAAGAGATCTCTTAGATAGAGCCCTCTCATAGCAAGAAATCTATCTTAGAGCCTTCCCAGGTACTATACAGGCTTTCAAACTCACTATCTTGAAAAACCTTCTTACCTTTCTTCTTCATGTGCAAAAGCCCTTCCACTATATGCAACCACTTATCTTCCTCGACGTCCTACATGCCTTGGAGAAAGAGGAAGAACTTCTAAATGATTGATTGCTAGCAGTGATCATTTCCCATCCCATGGTCTTAGTTCTTTTCCCTGACGAGGGTGTGCTTTATATTTCTAATAGTAGGTCTCTTTAGTACGCAGGAAGAGGGCTTAGGCAGAAAATTCGACTTGCTTTCTCCCTAGGCCCTAGGTAGGGGTCGGATCCCTATAATAAGAGTCTTTTTTCTGTCTACAAAGAAGGATAAGTAAAGAATAAGGGACCAAGGGAATTAACTTAAGTTTCTAAGCATTCAAATTGGCCTTTTAACGAAAACTCAAATAGGGCAGGTTCCGGCAGTGAAGGAAGCCCCGTCTCTGTATCTGTAGGGGTCGGAGAAAGATGAAAGACTCCAATCCTGGGCCAGTTCAGGAGAAATCCTATCAGGCCAAGTTTGAAGCGGGTGGAATACCTTAAGTCCGGATGAGAAAGCAGAAACTGCGATTTATGAAATGAAAGGATAATGCTGTAATAAAATAACAAGCTAACAAAATAAAGGAAGGAAGCTATAGAATCCGGTCTGAGAGAAGCAGGTTGTCAAACCAGATCTGGTACCCTTGCCATGGAGGAAGTTATCTGATCTATTAAGACAGTTTTCTTGTAGAAGAAGAAGTCGTCGTCAACGTAATCGTGATTGAAGACGAACTTCTTCGGCTTAACCTTCGAAACTCTTATTATGTCAGCGTGAGTCTGGATCATGGTATTTGACTTTAGACACTCAGGTTTCCGAGTGCTGTTGCCTTGGTGCTTTCTTTTTTTTTTCTGTGTTTTAAGATTCCCGATTTCTTGTTTTCTTCATCGATTTATGTTCTCCTCGTTCGCTCCGCACCTTGTAATCGAAGTTTTTTCCTCCGGTGAGATTTTAGCTCTACTGCATCCCTTCTCGAGGGGACTGGATTTAATTAGAGAGCTAGCGGCTCCTGTGGAGGTTGGTAGTTCCCCATCTATCAGCCATAGATCTGGCTGTTTTCCTCCCGCACCCTTATCGGGATTAAGGAAAGCCGGTTTCCATCCTTTGTCAGGACCCGATAACCTAGTTACCAACCTCTCTTGCATTTGACTTTTTTGGAGTCGTTTTCTATAGTATATTTATTTAAATTTTATAAATCATTAGCATCAGCAATGAGTGCATCTGCTAGGTTCCCATTCCTGCTCAACAACTTGAGAGATTCAGTTCATCTGCGGACCAGTAACAGGCCCTACCTGTTAGCAACTATGGAGCTAATGAACCTTGGCCTTTGCCTTTCTTTCTTATCTTTCTATCCCTGCCTGTATCCTATCCTTAGAGCTCCCCTTTGCGTTGATTATAGGCCTTTTCTTTGCCCTTTGGGAGAGGTAAGGTATAGAGCTTGAATCCCCCAGCTGACATCTTATTCTCCATTGGGCATCCTCATGGCATCTACTTCTTTAAATAAAAGAGAAAAAGCTTTTGCCGCTCTTTCCTTGGCTTTCTTTCGCGTACGTGTGCTCGTCTATCCTTTAATAGAAAGAAGCAATTTCTCTGTTCGAAATCAAGCTACAGGCCATCAAAGATGGCGGTAGAACAGCTAGCAAGAGGTGCCCAGGTACCGTTAACAAGCTCATGAATTTCACTTTCAAGCGAACCCCATGCCTTATGGTTTGAGAGTCCGTTTGAGTATAAGCCTTTAGAATGGTTATATATACTTTAGATTAGAAAAGGGCTATCTCTCTCTAGCTTTCCTTTCTTGCTTGCGTTCCTACCTACTTGCTTGCTTTCTAGCCCCGATGCCAATGCCCTTTCTGTTCTCGAGTCTTTGCAATCTTCTGCCATTCCTCGAGTACTAGCACTTTGAAATGGTTAGACCACTGTCTTCGAGTCCGGTTGAGAAATAGCGGATTTGAGTACCGGGAAGTAAGTATGAGTAAGGTCCGGGTCTGGTTGAGTAACTCAGGATAGAGAGAGTCCTTCATTTCTAAAGTATGAATAAATAGTAGACATGTAGCTGCCTTTTAGGTATTGAATCCCTGGCCGGGAAGCGTGAACGATAACATGAGTCTTTAAGGAAAGAGTGACTAGGAACGTCTCTCTCTGATAGATCAAGTAGCCATCACGAGAGAAGCAGAGGCCCCACTATCGAATCAAAGAGACACGAGCTCCTCTATACGAAATGGATTTAGTAGCCGGAATCTTTCCTAATCGGCCGGGAGCGCTAAGGCTTTCACGAGAGGTGACGGAGCTGCACCAGCGAATCGGGAAAGTAATCTGACAGTACTCGTTCCAACAGCCTTTCTCCTTTCTACTATAAGATATTGGAATTTAGGGGTTGTTACCAGCACTAGAAGGAAAGGGGGCAGTCAGGTTTCCAACATTTCTTCTTTCGCCCCGGTACTAGATTGATAGGGATTGGGGCAGTAACCAACCCCAATGGAACAGAAGGAGGCCAGCTAAGCTCAAAGGCTTCCTGGTAGGGAAGAGTCAGTCCAGTCAGAATAGGAGAAAGAGTTGTCCCCCGATCGCGCATCGTCTTGAACTGAATCAAGCTGAAGCAACAGACACTTGACCGGCGAGGTTCAATCGACTTTCATTGACCTGAACTCATCAAAGTCAGCATTGGATGAACGTCCGGTTGACGGGGAAGGATTTCCTATATCAATCACTTGTATAAAGCAAGTCAACTCAAGAGGATCGGAGCCCATTTCCCCAGTTGACGAGGGAAAGTCCCACGGTAAGGAAGTCCGCAAGAGCAGCTTCAAGGTCTTCGGCAACGAGTTCAACTGCTGACCCAAGTGGAGGTCAAAGAGCTGCATCTCAATCTACGCAATTTTCCGATCTGGATTTGAAGGAAGGTGGGCTTGAAGTCAAAGAAAGAAGCCCCCACTCTGACAACATGGGAAGAGCGAACCCTATGTATGGCTAAGGGGGGTTCCCCATCTTCATCAGCGAAGTGACTCTCCGTTTAAGGACGGTTTCAAGATAGAAGCACAGCGCAAGGGCACACTAAGGGTCCGTTTGTCCTTACTTCAACAAACAAACCTTAAAGTCCGTCTTCAGCCAAGTCTGTTATTTGAACCAGAGAGAAATGCCCCACACATTCAATTCGATTGCTGTCTGAATAATCATAGGGCCTAAGCTCCTGAACCAGCAGGAAGAAGAAGCGCACCCGAACCCCGGTGCATTCCAATCCGCTCGGGGCGAATCTGGCCATCACCGACTCGGCTCGCTCAGGATTCTGTCTTTAGTCAGTTGGTAACTTTCTGAGCGTTAGTGCTCATGGCCTTGCTTCCTTTGCGCTCACCAATGAGCAGTGACAGTCCCGGACCTTGTTAATTGACTGGCTGGCTTGCGAAAGGAACCGGAGCTCTTCTAGCCACTAACGGCTCATAGGCCTCCTCATCCCGAAAGGGAAAGGGAGCAGAGGGTAGGAGATGATCACGTGAGGGAATCACAGGCTGCTGATTCACGCTCGCTTCGCTGGATTCGTTTGAAGATGGCATCGATTCTAACAAAACACGTTCTTCGAAACTTCTCCAGCCCGAGCAAACAAAGCAACGCTCCGCTGCAGGGGAGATTCTTCTTTCTGGAGCCAAAGGGCTAGCGCTTCGAGTTCAGGTGCGACTTCGTGATTAAAGGAAACTGGCGATCTATGCCTCACCCAGGTTGCTCTAAAATCCTATCCCAGCACCGCTTCACTCGATAGCAAGTGAGGAAGCGAAAGCGAACGAAAGAGAAAGCCCTAACTAACCGAGAATGAAAGAAGGGTTTTTCCCTAACTTTAGTAGAGGAATGGAGTTAGCAGTAAACAGTACGGGTGGAATAGACGAAGCCAGTAAGTAACGAGGATGCCGGATCTGTGAAGAAGCTTAGAGGCTCAGAGCCAAGGATGAATAAAGGTTAGACGCGCCTAGTATAATAAAAAGGAAAGTCCCAAGCGCGAATAGAGCCTGTGTTTCGACGAGCTAGTTCAGGTTTACACCAAGGATTGTAACAACCGGTGCAAGGGAAGTCAAGCAGTTCATCACTGAGATTCGCTCTCAAGCAATCAAGAAAGAGGGTTGGTTAGGGCAAAGCATCCGAGGCCTTAGAAAGTGGGGAATATTTAACCTATGAGGGTCTAGCCAGCATCACAATCACAAGGAGCAGATGAAGACCGGCCCTCTAAAGCTTAAGTCAAAGGCCGCCGTCTATAGTTTCGCATGAAGTAATTACTTTCGAAAGAAAGGGAGTACGGCGCCTTAGTCTGAAGAAAGTAGTTCATCGTTTAGAGCCGAACTAAAGCCCAATTTCACATTCGTTCTACAGCCCCCAGTTAAAGACCGAGAAAGCCTTCACTAAAGCATGACTAAACCCAAACTTGGATGACATTATCTTTTTGGGGTTCTCCTGAAAAAAGGAAGTTCTTTACTGGACAGACCATCTAATAAGGGCAACTGCAACGACCTAACAGTAGACAGAAAACAGTGTGTAATGACCGCAAAAAAGACACAAAATAAACGGAGACGTGTCACCAGAGAAAGAAGCACCACTTTCAGGATTAATTACAGGCCATGGTGATCTTCGATCTCCACCATTGGCTTGACCTGAGGCATCGGGGACTCACCACAACCTCCATGCCCATCCAGAGCAGCACACGTTCCTTCCATCGTCTGATCTCCTCCTGAGACTTCTGAGCCTCCTAGGATACTGTCGTAAGCCGCAGCCACAGGATTAATATGTGGAAATGGCAAGTACACACTGTGCACCACGATCTTGACGTTGCGGATGACGTCCGGCACCTTAATCCTCACATAGTTAATCCTCATCGGCGCCGAGGTCAAACCTCCACCGGCACCAGAGGTTGTGATAAGCAGCGGTTGGCCTCGTTCCAATGTCGGCGGAGCAGTCCCCACCGGAAGCTTCTCCAGATCCGCGATCGACAAGAAATGGTTCGGCACAATGTGGAACCTGACGTTGCTGATATGATATAAGAGTGAGAACCGGAGAAGATCGAAAGGTCGTCAACGGCGAAGACCGTCATATTGTATTGTTAAGAGTCACAAGCTCGGCGTACTTCACCTTCATAGCGAGGGCTAGGATGCTGAAGCCATTGTTACGGAGCCGGAGCATGGCATCTCTGAGCATCAGGCGCATGATAGCAGGCTGCACCGAGCCGGAAGTCTGGATATGTTGACCAGAATGATGATCTGGATGGAACGGGAACGAGAGCGAGGTCATCCTCTCCACGTCGCAAGAAAACGGAGAGAGCGGAGAGATGAAACCTTGAAGGCCATGAATAACCACCATGCCGTTGTTGAAGAGATCAGGTTGCGTGATCTCCACCCTTCCGATAAAGACCTTAGCACTAGCAGTTGTGCTGGTCTTTCTATTGACCGAATCAGAGGTGAGGGTGATGCAACGGCCTGGACTCAAGGTCTCGATCTTGGTACCAAAAGTCTCCGCAGATAATCAATTGTGAAGAGACCAGGAACAATGTGCTAACGAAGGAGGTTAGGGAAAGAGCAAGAGAAGCAGGTGCGGAGGGAGGCATCTGATGGAGCGAAGATCGTAGAAGGACCGGTCCTTTTAGCGCTTAGTTAGTCTAGTCTTTGAGCGAGATCCAATGACTCCGGTTCGTGATCTTCTATCTATAAGATAGACCAAAGTTGAATGCTGACTGACTGCGGAAGAAGCGGTTCTTTGCAAGAATGCCTTTCGGGATTCGAGGAAAATAAATAAGTGATGCTCCAAATCCCTGTGGATAGGGTAAGCCATTTGAAGTAGACAGGGAATTGGATGAAGTAGACATGGGATTGGACAGCGGCAAAGATAGGCCTGATCCAGGAATGGCGGGAGGGATTACTTGCCCAAGGCCCGAAATGCACAGATGCAAGAAGAGAGCAGAGGAGGATGATGCTAAGACCGGAAAAGCATTCATTTACCTTTTTCAAACAGTGGCACTAAGACTTGCAGCCTTTTCTGGGCGGTCAGTTAATCCCTCACAGCTGAGTCAAGGGATGCCTATTCTGTGTATTCGATGCCATCTTCGGATTTTCGAAGACCGGAAGAAATCGATACACTTTCTCTTTTCCTCGGGATTGATGTCCTAAATGCCATTTCCCCAAAAATCCCGAGCAAAGAGCCTTAGCCTAGGCAAAAAAAAGTGCCTGCTTACAATGCTAAGACCGAAATCAGCTTGATTCGGAGTTCAGTGAGCTTGCTTGAAGCTCTGTCAAAGAAGCCCTTCTTATTAACTTGCACAATCCTCCCGCCTATTCGATAGCAGTTCCTTCTGTGCCTCTTATTATACTATTAGATAACCTCCTCGTGGCTATCTTACTCAAGGCATTGACGCAAAGAAAACAGCCTACTCTTTCAAAGAGCTTCTTCTCGAACGCCGTGCCTGAATGTCCAGTTTATTCTTTCAATCCTGTCTTCGATTCTAGTCCTTACCTGTGTAAGCTAGCAGTCTCATTCTCTCGCACTCGCATTCGTCCTTCCTGCTAGTCATCAGTGAGCCTAAAGACATGGGATTGCAATTGGCTCTTTCCTGTACTTCCCCTGCTTCCTTTGCCGCTGCATCTCTTCTCGTAACCGGTGTTTACAGTAAGCCTTGCAATTGAATCAACTCTTGGCCTATCCGGTGTTTATGGTGAGTTCATAGCCGCGTTGAAATAATGTTGGCAAAAACCGTTGCCGCTGCTTAACTATGAGTACTCGTTGGAGCTCATGGGGGTGAATACATGACTGGATTTAGGGTCCGCTTTCTCATCTACTTAAGTAAAAAACTTTCGAGTCAGCATCCTCTTTTATTGACATGGATAAGTCTCGGATTCTTTCCTTCGGTTTAGTAGGGAAGGTTGAAAGTTAAGCCGAAGGAGAGTTAATCGGTCATTCCCCGGCTACTACTTTACTACGCTATGATTCCCATATTCCAAATAAGCCAGGTTTGAACGCCTTTTTGTGCATTCCCGGTAAGGGAGTCAGGAAAGGAATTATTCCCCTCCTCATCTCTATCTCACCCCACTTAAACCAAAGGGAAAATGGATGATCATGGATCACAGACGGTATCTCATAAGTGATTTTTCTTTTTGTTTAAAACAGGATCAATAATTGCTCTAACCGCCTAAGAGATAGAGATAGACCTTCAGTTCAGGTATGACGATAGAAAAGAAAATGAAGTTCGTACATAACCAACCGTTGCCAAAGTTTCTAAAGGGCGCTTAAGGACTCAGCCGTTGCTCAAGAACTCAGGCCTTTGCTTTAGCCAGTCGAAAGCCAAGCTAAAACTTTCAAATGAAAGCGTATCATAGAATTTCCTCTATCTTTGTCTTCCGGGTAGCGCGAGTCAAAGTTGGAACTCAAAGTCAAAACTAGACTTTGTCTTGCACACTGACTTCAATCGTATAGAGATTTCCCACTGTCTGTGTCGATACCAGAAACTACGACTGAAACCTAGACCGCTAACGAAAGGTAAGTGATTGCCTACTTTCTATGTCCGGAGACGCTTACTGCACTGCTTCTTATGTCAAGGCAGGCAGACGATTATAAGGATGTAGTCAAGGAGGTAGGTTTAGAGCCAGCAATAAAGACAGCTCTACCGCGAGCTAGTAGCCTTTGCCAAAAAAGCGCTAAGAGCTGACTTGTTTGTTGCCTTGTCAAAGTTAGGGGATGTCAGGAGTGAGATAGAAGTTTCACAGTGCGCAGTTTAAAGGTAATACAGTACAGGACGTGGCCCTTCGGAAAGGGCACGAGAAGAGGAAAGGAAGAGTTGTAAGGAGAAGCTACTCTGTAAACACAATCTATAAAGAGTTCCGTTAGCCGTGCAGTTGCCGGTACTCCATCCATAGTGCTGGCTACGGATCTTTGGTTAGTCTGAGTCTCCCTAGCGGCTTAGTCACAAGCTCTTTGCCTTCTTTTTTATAGCTTATAGCAGAAGTCAAGAGTGTGCAAGTCTAGTTGTCACGAGCAAGGACTTCGTATTTCAATAATTCAGGATTGTACAGTATAACCTCCCTCTTAATGTCTACCCTCAGACCATTGACGAACCTACTGACTGTAATGAATGGCTCTTCATCAATTTCACACCGAAGCATAAGCTCTTCAAATCGAGCCAAATAGTCAGACACATTAGACGTCGATTGCCTAAGATTTAACAACTGTTCAACCTATAGTAGGTGGGGAGGTCTTTTTCCTTCCACTTCTGCTTCATGACTGCCCACTGAGTGATGGGTGGTTCACCTAGACGCCCTAAGTTGCGTTGGACACTGTGCCAATCTTTCTTGGCGGATCCTATTAACTTCATCTTGGCAAAACGAACACGCTCTATGTCAGACATGCCATACCAATCCAAATAGTCCTCCATGTTATCCAACCAATCTGTGAAGATATGATATTAGGGTCCAACTTTCCATCCTATTCAGGGACATCCACTTTGACTCTCCTAGTAATGTCTCCTAAATCCTCATGACCATACCTAGGAGGTTGTGGTGAACGCCTGTTGTGTCTATCTGGAACCCTAGCATGGGGTCCGACTGGAACTCTATGGATTGGTCCTCATGAAAATGATCACCATCATCAACCCTAGGATCTAAGGTTGGAAGGAGATCACCATCAGGGGGAAATCTTACAGTTGGTCTAGGGGTTGCGTGACTCATATTATTAGGGCGCCGTGTGTCCCAGAAGTGGCAAGTATTCCGTGCACTGACCCTATAGAATAAGGGGAACCATTTAACTGCCTAACTGAATCCTATAAATCCTCTCCTACAGGGCGCTTACCCAAGTGTTTCAGGATTTGTGAAAACTTATCAGAGAGTTGCTCTACTTTACCCTCGAGACTGTCCAATTTAGAGTGCATGGTTTGGTTGTCAGTTTGTGGAGTGGGAGGGTTCTGCAATGGAAGAAGAATCGGTGAGAGCTAGAGTACTTCTATACTATAGGCAAATAGCCTATTTATATAATAAAAAGGTATCCCCAGTTGGAGGACGCAGCTCTCGAATCTAGCTATTTCTTTCTTATCGGAACTGCCATAGTTGATGCATCGAATGCTAGTGCAATAAGACTTTTTGAAAGCTGAGCTGTTTGCGGACTTACGCAAATAGTGAATTTTGAGCTGCTCATAAAAAACCTCGGTTTCCTCCGATTAGAAGGTGGTGGGAAAGCAAGTTCAAGTTTCGGAGGTGAAGATTCGGAGGAGTGAAAATAGAAGTAAACCTCTGATAGCCCAAGCCAAGGGGTAATCCAGCTGCCCTTACTAGACGAAATTCCTAAGGAATCGAAGAAGGGCTATTCAATTACCATCGAAAAAGAAAAAGAAGAAGAAGCTTTCACTCATCCATAGCAGCCACTGCCTTGCTTCCTTGACCGTCTTCCAAAGCTTGAATTCTCGGCATCAATGCAATAACTCCTGCCCGGCTTGGCACACTCAACCGCTAATCCAAAGGAGGAACTCGGAACTCGCTGGGCATGCTTTCAAGCCTTTGACTGCTAACGGGCTAACGCCTTGATTGAGTTTTTTCGATAAAGGACAACAGCTCCCAAGGCAATTCACATCCTCTTCTCTTGGTCTTCGAGTGCTGGGATAAATCCCTATCTTCTCTCGCTCGATTGGGCGCTACTTGCCTATTGACAGAAGTCATCTCCGAAAAAGCTGCTGTTCGTGCTCAACTCGCTTTGTTTGTTGATGTCACAAGGGCTGGAAGAGCAATGCCCTTCACAGCCAGACCTTGACGCCCTACTTCATCGTACAGACGCCACATTAATCCAAAACGAACTAACAGTGGATCTGAACGAGAAGTTTTCCAGTGTCTTTCAACAACTGGAGCGTCAAAGAACTTTTGAAGAGTTACCTACTGACTGCTTGCAGTCGTATGGTACCACCTGACATAGTCAAGCCATTGTCCCATCCAAGCCCTCATCAAAGAAGACTCGGTAAACCAAGCCGAAACCTCTGATGGATACAAAGATTCCGGAGGAAGAAAAAGATCTTTAGGCTTATATGCCTTGCGTAAAATATTGCGATGGCTCTGGCTAACAATCTTAATCGCCTTCTCCTGCTCATCCACGGCCTTATCCTCTCGTATTCCCCCGTCTCTGACTCGCTCCTACCTACTCCTATTCCCTACATATACTTCCTCTTTGATTGCTGACTGGCTATTGCTAAGAAGAGAAGGCCATGAGCTAAATTTTTTTCCTCTCTTGCTCAACTAGAAGATCCAGGGTCTAAAGGTACAAGAGGTTATGAAATAGAAGACGCTTGCTTTCGATGGCGATTCCTACGACTACTTTATATATAGATTACTATTCCTATTTCTTTTTCTGGTGTTGCTTGTGCCTGTTGCTGCTCCTGGTCTTCCCATTGACTTCCGCCGAATACGAAAGGTAAAAAGCAAGTCAATCTATTAGCCATCTCCCTTCGGCTCCTCTTTAGATCGTGGACTCGGGCTTCTTAAGTTAAGGGAAGCACTTCGTTCCACTCGTTCTAGACATACTCTAAACTCCTAACAAGCAAGAGAAAGAAGGAAAACAAGGAGTAAACAAGAGCTACAACAACTAGAGTGTCAAGGCCAGGAGGAGGCAAGGGAAGTCTCTTTTTGGAAGCGAAGCGACCTAGTCGAGCTATTGTCAAGTTAAGCAGTTCCTCTTGTCGAGCTAGACTCTACTCGCGCTATAGTCGAGGAAAGCTCGCGCGTTATTCGTGTTAAGCTGTCGAGTTAACTAGACTCGAGGAACTAATCCTTTAGGCAACTCCTCCTCTCTGAGAAGAGGACACTTACTTAGTTCAGTGCAACAACAAAAGAAAGGACCCTTACCCCTCTATATCCCTTTTGGGGGGAAGATCAAACTCTTTAACTCAATCTACTACTACTGTTCTCACTCATTGACATAAGTAAAAGCTACCAGTTCCTTACTCAAAGAACTCGTACCGGTACTCTTGAGTTCACAACCCTAAAAACCTTAGATTGGAGTAGAAACTCGATCCTACTAATTACGTAGAACCATGAACCATCGATCGAGTGAGTTCGAGGTGGTTCATGCTTTCTATATAACTCGCTGTACGCTAAGGCAAAGGTTGTAACCATGCGTCATGCGTGCCGTAAGCGGGCTCTGGTGGGGGAACCCGTAGGAAGGGGGGACGACCCGCCGAATTCACATCAGAAATCGCCAGAACACAAACGAAATCTTGAATTGCGTATAGAAAGAAAACGAACCACTTCTATTCTCGGAGCTGAGGTATATGAAGAATGGCTTTTTGGTCCCTTTCGTCCAGTGGTTAGGACATCGTCTTTTCATGTCGAAGACACGGGTTCGATTCCCGTAAGGGATGGCTACTCTTTCCCGGCCGCTTTCAGTTAGTGTTCATTGCTGAGTGATCGCTCGCTATCTGGCTGGAAAAGGTGGTCCGGAAGCTTTCTCTCTCCCAGCAAGCAAGACGAGATCACCACTTCTCTCAGTAATGGACTTCCTTTAATTCTTCCTTAGCCTTAGATGTCCTATCATGGATTATCGAACCTCCGACAGACAGAATCCCCATGCATGCGTTCTTTCTCTCCTCCCCTCAGCCATACATCTCTTTTTTTTTCTTTTGGCCGTTTTTCTTAGGCATTGAACCCCACCTTAGGTGCTGAGTGGTGTCCTCCCCTCCCTAATACCTAAAAAAAAGTTCCGTCTATGGAGCTTAAAGCTTAAACCATGGCATGCTTGACTCAGAATTGGCAGCAGTAAGTTGGCCTAGTCTCTTGCCCAGCCTTCGCCTTCTTCAGTGGCCAAGTTGAAGCGTTCAACGGTTCTTCGGCCTACCACCTTTCTTTTTCAAGGTTGAGCTTGTTCAATGGAAGCTAATGCTATGCTGCCCTTCCCTTGTTCAAGAGAAGGCGAGGACTTTCTTTTAGCTACCGGCCCAAACAAAAGAGATTAGCCTCTTGATCGATCGATTGATTGGATTGCAGTACGAAGGGGTTTAAGAAGGAGGCATTGGAGAGAAGTAGGCATGGTGGCCAACCAAGGCAGTGAAATCGAGACAATCAATCGGAAGAGGGTTTAGTTAGGAGTCCGGGTTCCATCCTATAAGTTGAAGGAAGGGAGCAAAGGAAGTTCTCTTTGCCCTTAGTCTTGGGTTCAGTGAATAGGGAACTTAGGTTAGGTTAGTCTTATTCCCTAGCTGAGTGAATAGGCCGATCTTTCGTATAGTGATAACGCTTTCTCTTTCTTATAGGGGTCTCTTTTCTCTGACTTGACTCAGCTTGACCTACTTGACTCAGCGGTTAGAGTATCGCTTTCATACGGCGAGAGTCATTGGTTCAAATCCAATAGTAGGTAAGGCCGAAAGCCCTGCTTTTGCCAGCATGACAGCAAGCACGGACTGGCGGAGTCGAATGACCAAAGCATCGGTTGCTTCCACTTGTGGCCTTCTTCGACCGCCTTGACACCTGAATCTCAGGGAACCCCCTCTCCTCTATTCTTATCTTCATGTATGTCTTTATGTGGGCTGCCTGCCCCGTCCCGAATAGACGAACAGGAAAAAGCTAAAGGCGCGAGAGAGAGTTTATACTCAATGCACCTCCCCTCTTCCACAATTAGGTGAAGACCAGGGGGCCGGAAACCCCAACGGGAAACCTTTCACCGCGCCACACGATTCTTTCGCGAAGCGCTCTCCTATAACTCTAACCAAGCGCACTCCTGCCTCCGCAAGCAAAGAGGTTTCAAAGATACCAGGCGACCAAGTGAAAGTGAACAGCCCCGAGCAAATCTTCTAGAGAGCGTACCCGTTGTAGCCAAACAACAAAAAAAAAGAAAGCATATGAACAGCAGCATCTATAGTTGTGGACAGTAAAAAAAAAGAGGTTCTTCGAAGCTGTGCTAATGGTGGTCAAGGATAAGGTACTAGTTTCAGTGGGAGACATTAAGTCTGCATGATAAATCTGGGAGACTCCACAGAGAATGTATGAGTCAGTGACAATGGTAAAGTCGTGAAACGAGTAACTATTTTCCCCCAATACTAAACGAAATAGAAGCAGTAAAAAACCCTTTTGTTCCGCGTTTGTAGTTCAGATTTTATTTCGCATTCTCCTAGCCTGATTTTTTTTATCCGTGGTCCACCGCATATCGAAGCTATTGCCTTGTTCGCATTTTATTTTGGGGGGGATATGCCGGATGAAAGCTCCACGACCCCCAATGGGGCTCCGGCGTTGTTCATTTCAATTTAGCCAAGTAACTTGCCAGAATCGCTTGGTAAGCAAGCAAAGCAGGCACCAACTACCTTGGCCCAATTTCTCTTCTTTCTTTTTGAAAGTCACGATCAGAAAGGTGTTGAAATCCGGACTGCATCTGGAAAGCGCTGGTTCGAGTCCAGCTCGTGACAAGGCCTTTTTGGTCTTGCTTGTTATTGTTATATTCAGTTCCTTCCTCCGCCAAATTCGGGTTCACTTCAATCTCCCCCACCTGGCTGCTCAATCTAAACCATTAGGGGTGAGGAAGATTGATCAAACTCCCCAAGGGGATAGGAACGTACTGAATCAACAGGCAGCTTGAATTGCGTATAGCAGGACTTTAGCGAACGAGCAATCGAACATTCCCGCTAATCACTCGTACTCCTCCTAGCTCATGATTCAGTCTGTGGTCACGGAGCTATGTAAGACCTCTGTACTCAAGTACCTGGTCCTTTACTTGACCAAGGGAAAATCCCTAAGAAATGCGCCGAGCAGAATAGCAGCATCATGCTTTAATTTAAGAAGGATGTTAAGCTAGCTCGATCGCAGGAAATGATGGAAAGGTTGAAGCCCCAGTGGCAAGAAGAACAAGGTAACGGATGGAAGATAGATAGAACGAGGTGACATTGGAACTGGCAGTCAAGTAATCAAGCTACTGCCCTTCCTTGGGCTATGAGGGATAGGAGTTCCTAGCCCCATTTAGCAGTAAACTGCCTGATCTTCTTTCTTCTACAAGCAGTTCCTAATAGATAGAAAAGGAAGAAGCCCTATTAATGAACAGCGGGTCCCACTATGAATCAGAGAAGGACTTCACTCGCACAAAGAACAAAGAAAAAGTGCTTGCAGCGGGTGAGGATGAGGACTTTTCATTCTCTAGCAAGAGAGAAAAGGCAGGAAGGAGTGAACCTTAGCTAGGTTGGCTCCTAGGCTAAAGCAACTGTACAACAGGCGATGTTATCAGCGATGCCTCGCTGCGGTGACCAACAAAGCATTATTGAAAGAAGACAACAATCGTCAGGTGTGCCCTATAGTTAGTAGACTTCCCCTCAGCCTCTCAACTCATACAGAGGGAGGGGAAAGAGACTGATGCTACTACCAATACCAGGTACCGGGTGAATCATACATATCTAGCTGGAAGCCTTATCCTCATTTCAAGTCGAATCCGAGGCTTGGCACCTTTAGTTCTCGAGATATCCACTTGGTGATTGAATTCTAATTTGTTGTTTTCAACTAGAAATGGAACTACTAATACATCTGCTCTCAAAGTCTCACAGGGAGTCATTCAGATTGGCCAATCTTCCTTACTCAAATGGCACTGGAACTTCAGCTGCCAAAGGAATTAAACAAATGCTCAACACATGCCTCCTATTGGAGAAGCTTCTTTCATTCATTTCCCTTACCAGCCGGGACATCTGCTCATCATGTATCTCACGGTGCTGGAAACATCGATGGGGTGCATATTGGGACAGCAGAATCCCAACGGAAAAGAGCAGGCCATTACTACTTGAGCAAGAAGTTCACCGATTATGAGACTAGATATGCAGCGCTAGAACAAACGTGCTGCGCACTCACTTGGCAGGTTGTCCAAAGACGATTGGGGAACTACGAGTGAGAAGGGTAATAGGCGCACTCAGGCAAGCATTTAAGCTTGGTCTTCGGAGGTCGGGTCTTCCTCGAGTGCAGTGCAATAAAGGTCAAACGATTTATTCTATTCTACATAGGGGATTCCGCTTTGTCGCCTAGTAAGAAAGAGAGAGGACGGAATTTTATTGAGAATGGACCTCTCCCAGGACAGGAATTTGAGTTGAAGATGGGGTAGTGCCCAATCTGTATTTGGGATTTCGTTCTCGAAGGAGTTATGCTAAACGCCCTTCATTCTCTTTTGATGTGACCAGTGTTAAATATCCGCCAAATGGATAAGGTCACCCAAGAGGGGGATTGGATTAGTCTTTTAGACTTTTGGGAATCGAAGACAAAATAGAATTCTCCTTCGCGCCAGCCTATTCGCTTTGGTCGGTCTCGAAGTGGAAGGCATTAGCTCTAGCAAGGAGCTTAGCTTAGCTCTAGCACCCCTGACTCTGGAGCAGGAGCAGCGGATTCGCCTACTTCAAAGTCTTAAGTCAATCCGGATTGACTAGATTTCCTTCAAGCAAGGCTGACTTCATTAGCTATAGGTAGACTTAAAACAAACCCAATCGTACAAGCAAGCAAATAGATCAACATCAACGTTGAATAGTTGAATTCCATATAGATAGGGTTTACTGCAAACTTATTTTATCTACCGGGGCAACAACCTCTTCCTGGAAGACCCTGTCTTGCTTGTCTTTATTCTCCTAGTTACTTCTTGGATTCGCCGCAAACAGATGACTAAAAGCGCTTACTAAGCACAGTCCCGGAAATTCCAACCCTTGATTCGTACTAGCAATTAGGGGATCGTCCTCGGAAAAAGAGCTCAACAGCCTTAGATTTTTGCATGCCGACTTTGGATCAAACCACTTCTTTGGCAGAGCACTCCAATCAGTAGAGACACAGGAATCGAAGATGGCAGCTAAAAAGATCTGGGTGTGTTAAACATAGTTGTCTGATCCATTTGAGGTAGTCCCAACTTCTTCCGCTGTGAACAAATCCCCGGCATCATGATCCGCTGCTCAGATCAGATGCATCTATAGTAACGAAAAGCTCTTCCGCAAGCCATTGGGGGTTCCATCTCTTGAATAAAAGTAGTAGAATCCTTCCCTACTGCAGGAAGTCTTCAAAGAATCAATCAAATAAGGAAAAGAATATAGGAATACCAGGATTCTCCAGTCTTCCTCAGAGATAGATCGGAGAAAGAGGAGATCTAATGAGAAGAAAGACCGGGGGTAAAGAAAGTTTCGTATAACAGAACCATTAGCGATTGTCGCTCTTGTCTTATCTGCTGCTGTCTCTGCTCTGACTGACGAAGCGAAGAAGGAGTCCCACTACACGAAAAGAAAGAAGGTAGGATCCCGGGTTAAATGGTTGATGGTTGAATGAATGTGACCAAGCCAAGAATGGCTTTTGTTGACAGAGAGATTGGCTAAGACAAGAAGAAGGAGCAGTTCTCTTTCTCTTTGAACGAATCCCCTGCTTTCGCCTTTGAAGGAGTAGGCGACCTTGGAGTCAGGGTATTAGCCTTTTCTTCAACCATGTCTTGAAAGATAGCCAGTTCATGCTAGAACTCTAGTTACCGTTTCAGGACTGGGCTAAGAGAGACTGGAGTAGTTAAGAAGCAAGGAAAGGAAGAAGGAATGAAGACCCAACGTCAACTTTAAAGCGAGTGAATGCCCGGTTTAGACCATCGGGGAGGAAGCAGAAGCTGCAGTTGTTCACGAATCCGTTTCAGGCCTTTCAAATCAACAGTGGAAGGAAAAAACTTTGCCCTGTTTGTTGGTGGTTACGTTTGTTTAAATCTATAGTACGCTGCCCACCTAGTATAAGCGCCCCCTGTCCGTCCCTTTTATTGGTGCCATAGTGAGATAACACACCAACTCGAGGGAGGTGCTCGACCTAACATTCTCAACCCATATGAGACAGGGTAGCCGCCTAGATTGTTACTGATGCTGAGCCTGCTAAGCTAAGCCACATGCAGACTTCGAGTACCTTCATGTAGAACAAAAAAGATACCAATCAGACCACACCAAGTGCTCTTGAGCACCCTGCCAACCAAATGCGCAGGGCGAGAAAGGCGCTCACCTACAACCCCGCCTGCCTCGGCTTAACCGTACTACCCTGTGGGAAAGGTTCCCACCCAATGGACTTAGACTTGGCTAATCTTAATATGGGAAAGGGACGCAGAGCGAGATGTCAAGAAGGTCGGGAAGAAGAACGTTAATGGGAGTATGTATAGAGAGGCTAGCCTTTTACTTTTATTAGGCGGGTTCGGACGGAGATACAACTCTTGAGACCGGGCCTGGATCTTTGGAGTCCGTGTTGCCTCCCCGGACACAGAAAGGCTCGTGGAGCTTTATATCTGCGCCGGTCTGTTCAAGGAGCAGAACGGGCGGGAAATTGACTACTGTGCAAAGATGAATTTTATTTTGTTTGAATCCATTACTATTTTTGAGTAAAGCGACTACGTTCCATTAAGAGCATATTCTATTAACAGTAATCCTTAATGCACTGAAAGAGAGGGAGTCCCCCACCCCAACTAGGAGCTGAGCCCGGTTGGAATACGACGAGTAGGGTTTAATCAATAAATAGGCGAACTAGGTGAGTGATACTAGACGAGTTAGTACAGAAGGCGGAGTTAGGCCTCGCCAATGAAAGGACAACAATCTCGTTGCTCGAACGACCTGCAAAGGCTACCAGTACCCGATCGATACCCGAAACCTACCACTGACTGGTGAAAAGCCAATCCCTGTCTGTGAGCACGGATAGCTAGCCAGGCCAGCCTATAATCCAACCCATCCAACAAGCACGGAAAGGCTCTAGTAAGCGCCAATCAATTGTTTACGCGCCCACCTTCTTTGTTTTGCTTTTCTTCCCTTCCGCTTGGACCGCGAACAGCCGATCTTGGCTGGCTGGCCAGTAAGGAATTGTTACTTGGGGCCGTTTCCCATACGTGCTTGTTCATGTAGTTTTGTTTTCTGAGGATTCATTAGGATTAAGCTTACGCTTGTGGTGTCGGGTGGGCACAAGAATAGCCAATTCAGGCTGACCCTTGATTCTATGGGTTAGATCGTCTTCTTTCTTCTATACGACGAAGGAAGGGTGCAATTGAGTCCGCTGAACTTGGGCGAGAGATGTGAGGGCTACCCCCTGTTGTGCCAGAGCTCAGGTGTCTACGAGAAGCTGAGGGAGGAACAATGGGCCGATAGCACCGACCGATAAGTCAGGTCGACCCGAGGCTACTGTGGCGAAAAGCATAAATTGCCGACCGATTGGCATAGAAAGTGAGGTGCGGATAGAAAGCAATTGGTCAACATTTCACAAGCATCGAAGACTTTAATCCAATGCGGGTAGGACTCAAGGAATTGAACCCAGATAGGATAGATACAGCCTGTTACCTGCCGATCAAATTACCGATGGGTAACCTCTGAAGACACTTTGGGATGATTTGCATTTGCCACTGGCCGAGTTAGTCACGAAGTTGAGATCCACCTATTTATTATATAGGGTAGGGTGACCCGCCTGGATAGCACTGTTGATCCCGACCTCAGATAATATTGGTGACGACCTGGCGGCTCTTTCCCCCGAATCTGATTGATATCGAATCAACTATCGAAAATGAACTAAACTATAAGCATAGGCGGGCACCTGGCCTGCCAAACGTTTTATTCTCCCTGCCAAGTTTACTACCCGCTAACGGATCCGATAAGAGACTCCAATAGCTAGAGTACTCTTCGCTACCGGTACCGGAAAAAAAGGCACAGAGGAAGGGGTTTCATTCATAACGAGTAAGTGCCCCGGCAGTCTCTCATTCAGACATTGGAAAAAAACTTTCATCTAAGATGGTGACGGCGCAAGCAAATACATTCTCCGTGCCTTTAACCCTACGCAGAAGAGACTTATGGTCACTGCTAACCCTGGTAAGGATGTATCATGAGAAGGTAACTGTGCCAAGTATGGGCTGACGCTCTTCGCGGGAAGAGGTTCGAGTCGAGGGCTGCGCTCGCTGCAAGGGAATGGGAGTCAATGAAGGAAATAAGATATTGATTTTCACTGGCGCATAAGCAGAAAACGCATCATCATAAGTAAGTTCATATCGATCGACTCCGCTCAGAAGGTTTTCGATCAGAGGATTGAATCAATATCAGCCCGCCCAAGGTTTCAATCGGTACGATAAACCGATTGGCTGAGGATCAACAAAAGCAATTGTTAGCCCAGGCCTGGCCTTGAAATGCATTCTGCCGGGTACGACTTTGCCAGATACACGAGACTCTCACTTTTTTGCCTGGTCCGAGATCTATTGCGGAAACTCGCAAGTGATAAGTGCTTATTTGAGAGTCGATCGAATAAAGCTCCTATGACCAGCCCGCGTCTTGTTGTTCGATCCGCTCTCCCTGTTGTTCCAGCTCCAGTCGGTGGTGATACTGTTCCCTTTGTTTGATCCAATGTCCCAGTGGAAGAAAGAGTTCCTTTTTGTGGGCGTACGGAGACGGAGGCTAATAAGTCAGTCAAGGGCTACAGAAGAAGAAGAGGCCTTATAGGTCTGGTCGCTTAGTGCGTTGTAGATTCTTTTTCAAGCCCGGCTCAAACTACGATGCCAATGAATGGTCTAAGTGTGAAGGCTTCGGTAGAGGGGCTGTTACGGCAAAGACCGGAACAGATAGCATTGATTCACCACCTTTGATGAACCTTTCTATATGAAATTCAGCAAGGCAAGCGCACTCAAAGCATGAGGTAGGGATCTGAGCTCCCCTCCCACTCTTCCTAAGACTGAGGCGAAGAGAAGCAGAGCTGAAGCTCGACCATCCATCGGCTTCGGATTGTTCTTTTGCTAAGGAATCAAACTCAAAGTCTGGCTGTGCCCGAGCAAGGGCTTTCTATATGCAATTGATTGAGTAGCCAGCACCTTCGATTGAAAGGGGCTCTATCGATGAGAGCTTAGGTGAAGGCTCGAATAGCTTAGTTGAAAGACTCTGTATGGGATGTTCTTTCTATAGAGTGATAAACGGAGGGATCTTGCTTTCTAAAAGCCATAGTCAGGCAGAAGGCAGTGTGCAGTCAGCCAGTAGATGACACCAGAGAGGGATTGGTCAAAGCACGGATAGGAGCTCTACCACGATATGATCTCTCTCATTGAGAAAGCGCTATCAAAGCCGCTGTCCCAATAGCTTCGTTCAGGAGCGAACAACCACTAAATTGCTTGTTCAATTCCGGAGCGGAAGGGGCAAAGTCAACGACTGAGGCCAGAAGGTATGTGAAAGTAGAAGCCAGGGACAGAGAGATCAGAAACCAAAGGAAAGGGAATAGACTCACAAACTGGATTGGATAAAGCATAACCTCTTGAAGCGGATACGCCGATCGTTGGAAGGGAAGGCTAGATAAGAAAAGAATAAGTGAGCGACCAGTCCAGCTCGTAGTGACCCTGACACTGCGTTAGGGCGAACTGGGAAAGCCTTCCAAGTCTATAGTCTTATAAACTAGTAAAGCCGCATTCCCTCTTCAGTTATCGTTAAATTTCTCTAGGCTCTTCTCTCTGAAGAATACCTCCTCGCTCTTCGTCCATTTCCTGGAGAAAGAACTTCTTTTTCGGGTGTTCGGTCTGGCTTGCTTAGGTCGAGTAAGCAACTGAAGAAATTTCGTATACAGGATTTCAGTATTAGATTAAGTATTAGAAAGGTCTGGGTGATCGCATTCGGACCTGTAGTTAGCTCCGCTTGGGCAGCACCCCCATTGTGAGGTACCATCAACAGCAAGACCATACAGATGGCATCGCGAATCCCCTACCGAAGTGACTGAACCACCACTTCTTGATCCGTTCTTTCCAGCGGAGGGAAGACTTACTTGATTTGAGGAGAAATCCTTTCCTGAGCGTGATGCTATTTGATCGGTGATCATAGGAAGCCGCTAGGCTTACTGCGAATGCTTTCTTTCTCTGAAATCCTGTTGCTATGGCTCACGAAGAGCAAGACTTATTGAGCCCGCTTCATTCAAGTCTTAATTCAAGTAAGGACAAGTCCTTATCATCCCGATCGGGATAGACGGGTCCTCGGGCTCTCTTTCTGCGGAAGGCGTTAATGAAAATCTTCAAGTAAAATAGCCTGCGAATTGATGTTGAGATGGAGTCCTTACAGAGGTACTTCTATTAGAAGATGAGGCAGAACCAGAACCTGGAGATCAACCCCAAGGACTGACTCCGGGAGCAAGGATTGGATTGGAGACTGCATGACTTGATTCCTCTTCTTACACTGACGGGGGATAGAAAGAGGGTTGTCGGCAAGCGTGACGAGAGGGCAGAGTTCCTTTGTGAAATGGCAGACAGACACTACCAAATCGGGTACGACAAGTGAAGAGCGGAGGGATAGAAGGTCTTGCTACACTGCTTCAGGCTTGTTTCGGGTTTAGCCCTTGATTGGCAGAGTGAGCGGGCACTTTCCCTTCTTCGTAAGGCCGCATCTGAGAAAGAGAGTTAATTCCTTTGGGGATAGGAGCTTCGCCTGGCGAAACTCCATGCTTTGAGAGTTCCTTTCTGCCAGCACTTTCTCTACCCGGGAGTCACTTCAGTACCTAGGACTACTCTCCCAGGATGCCAAACATACATTGAAAGTGTCAATGTTGACTCACAAGCGCCACCCTCACCGGGTAAATCCGGAGAAGGGCAACTGCTTCTGTAGGTAAGGACTCAAATAAAGATTTTCATTTATAGAGTTCGTGAACCAACGAGTCTTTAATTAAGTGGGCGTTAAGCGTAACGAACTTACGGGAGGTAGAAAATGTTGTTAGTCTTTAACGACACAGGGTCACCTTTCCGACGTTTAATTAAGTCTATTGAATCCACTACTTCCTGCCTTCCACTGAGTTAGATATGAGCCAGTCCCAAGCCAGTGTAGGGATCCAGCCAAAGGAGAGTGGGAAAGGGGAGTTGCTTGCGGGGGAACCTCGCCTAGCTTATCTGTCCTTGTATTATTCAACTCATCTGTCCACTTATCTTGTCCAAAGCAGAAGGAATATAAAAATCCTTTCTTTCGAGGGTAATCCGCCATAAA